TACCTATATTTTTGTTTGTCCACTACTTAACATGATAAATCGAAAAAAGGTTATGATAAACCGAAAAAAAATGGAACCTACGAATAGGAATTTTTGACGAATAGGATCAAGAATCATTATTAATTCGACACAAGAAAGGGTTGTGGAAAATCCCTTTTCTTGTGTCAAAGACTAGGAGACGCACAACCCCCCCCCCCCTAAACCCTTTGTTCCTTTCATTTATACTTTGGTTTATATTATCCGCTTATTTATCTTTTGTTTTTATTCTATTCAAATATAAAACTACGGATTCATTCTATATCACTTCGATTTGGATTGAAAAAACAAAGAAGAGATAAGTAAAATCAAATAGTCTTCTTCACAATATACACATCATGACCAGTATAAGTAATTCCCGAAATCCGAAAAAAGAAACAAACAAAATTTTTTTGATCATACACAATTACATAATATAATTGCCAACAACAATTTATTTCTTTTTAGAGTTTGATGTTGAAAAATTCGCGGATCTAGAAATTCATTTCGGACAATTGAACTTTCTCAAACTGTTTCTTTTTAAGAACCAAAAAGATTTGTGCAAAAATAACAGATGCCAAGAAGAGCAAAAGGCCTTGGACACGTAATGGATCTTGAAGTACTACTTCTGCATCCCCCTGACCAAATCCGCCCACATTAGGATTACTCGTTAATGGTTGATCAAGTTTGATGGATTCGCCCTCAGAAACAAGAAGTTCCGGCCCTGGAGGGATAATATCAACCACTTGACGCCCACCCGATGCCTCCACTATGGTTATTTCGTATCCCCCTTTTTCTTTTCGTATGATTTTGCTTACTATACCTGCTGCTGTAGCATTATAAACATTATTGTTACTCTTGCTCCCGTCGGGATAAATCTGACCCCTTCCTCTGTTCCCACCTACGTATATGGGATATTTTAAGAAGTGAACATCTTTCTTAGTAGCGGGGTCCGGGGAAAGAATAGGAAAGGTGATTTCACTATATTTCTGACCAGGAACAGGACCTATCACAAGAATATTTTTTTTAGTAGGCCGGTAACTTTGAAAAGACAGATTTCCTATCTTTTCTTTAATCTCGGGCGAAATACGATCGGGCGGGGCTAGTTCAAACCCCTCGGGTAAAATAAGAACAGCCCCCACATTCAAAGCGCCTTTTTTACCATTAGCAAGAACTTGTTTCACTTGCAGATCATAGGGAATTCGAACAACTGCTTCAAATACAGTATCCGGAAGTACCGCTTGTGGAACCTCGATATCCACGGGTTTATTAGCTAAATGGCAATTGGCACATACAATACGGCCCGTTGCTTCTCGTGGATTTTCATAACCCTGCTGTGCAAAAATGGGATAGGCATTTGAAATGGGTGCCTGAGTTATTATATATATCATGAGCGATAGGGAAATGGATCGAGTAATCTCTTTCTTTATCGACGAAAAGGTTTTTTTAGTTTGCATGGTCCAATCATTGATCCCGAAATTTTCTACAATAAAATTAGGTAGGTCGCTAGTAGAGTTCCCTATCTATAATTTTGCTATTTACTGAAATAATTTTTCTGAAATATTGGAGAGATCCCTTGGCTGGGTAGAAAGAATAAGTACAATTTTGAGTGTTTTGCTTATGGACAAAGTAACAAATATTATAATTGGGTCGTTCAATCATTTTTCAGTCATTCATTGAATGATAAATCACTACAAGTGAAGGAGATACACGATTTAAATAACGAAAGATCCAATATTTAAAAATTGTATCTAAAATGACTGGAAAAGTAGAAACAAGACCGGATATAATTTGATCATTATGAGCAAATCCAAAATCTTTGTAGACAGAGCCAATCATTAATTCCCAACCGTGGGGCGAATGGAATCCTATACATAAATCAGTTAATAAAAGAATAGAAAAAGCTTTTATTGTGTCGCTTAAGTTATATAGGAATTCTTGAACCCAAGAGTTAAGAATAACAAGTTCTTCATTACCTAGAATAGAATAACCACTTAGAATAACGAAACAGATTATATTTGTCGAGAAGTGTAAAATTGTATGGATACGATCCTCATTGTGCATCTTGATCAATTGGGTCGTTTCTTTGTAGATTTCGACGCGAAGCTTTTGTAAATGCGTTTCTGGGTATTCCTTTATCATTTCCTCCAAACGAAGGAGTTCCTCTAAGTCTATGAATTTTTTTAGAATACTCTTTTCTTGAATATCATTCAAAAAAATTTCGGATTGCCTAATATTCCACCAATTAGTAATCCAAGATTCCAGACTTTTTTTAAATGAGAGAGAGATCCACCAAGGCAAAAATACTATAAATGCAAGATATAGAAGGGAAATGAATACTTTCTTTTTTGCCATTTTTCGTCTGTGAATTTTTGAAGTTTTAATGAACTCATCCCATGCGTCGACTCTATATGATACTAATATTTCTATCAAGCATAAGTTATATCCCAAGTCATCGAGCCCATTAATCTATTAATCTATTGCGAGGTTTTTATTTGTGATGCAGTATAGCGGTTAGGTTAGTCCTTGAATCTAGAAAGAATACAGAAATAGAATAAGAAAGAGCCCATAATATTAGTTGGATTTCGAGACGAAAGAACTCCCGTTCTATTAAATAAAATAGCAAATATAAAAAAAAAATTATGGACACAAAAAGTTTCGTTTTAGGGTTGCTTCGTATACGTTTACTTTGGCTCGAATAGGCGTTCAGAACAAACTTCCGTTAAGTTATGGTATAGAAAAAAAAGAGGGTTCTTGAGTTTTTTCCCTCTTGCAAAGTATTCGTTTTTCAGTTCCTTTTTTCAAAATACTTCAATTGGTACGCGCAAGAAATAGGCCAATTCAGCAGCTTTTTGCTCAATTTCTCGTGGAGTCAAATTCTCATCAGTACGCGTCAAGGGAATGGCCCCCTGGCCTCTGATTTCCATATAAAGGATCCGACGAGCAAAAAGACCCTCTTTATTTTCTATTCTGATGGACTGAATATCTTTCATAAGGAATCGCAGAAATATGCGACGGTTTTTTCCAGGAAATCCCCAACGAAAAATACACACTATGCCCTCTTTTATATCGAATCGATCATAACCACTACCTACATTCCACGAAATTGTGCACCACAAGTAGGAGCTAATAAAAAGACCCGCGATCCCATAGAAAGACATCACGATCCCCTGCGGAAAAAAATTTATTTGCTGAGAAGGAAATAAAGATATAAAATTCCTACCAAAATAACTGGAGGTTCCAACCAATACAAACCCTAATGAACCTAAAAAAAGAATAAGGGCCCAACCGAAATTACTTATTTTTCGAGATCCCGCTATAAGTTCTATCCATATACGTTCTGATCGCCAACTCATACTCTCACTAGACCTAGTTGCATTTTATTGGAATTGGAAGAATAACAAAAATAAATTTTATTTTACTTTTTTTTGTTTCCGAAGTAACTCTCATCAACCAGCACTACTATGATGTGAACCTTTTAGAAAAATTCATCGAATTGCTTAGATCCAAACTAAAATAATAACATCTCTTTCATATGATTTCCTATAGATATCCACATATAGATATATTGACTTTCCATTTCCGAAATTCTCCCCGATACCGATCCATTTGAAAATTGTTAGAATTCATTTACCCATATATCATGTTTACACATACATAAGAGCTTAGGCTCGAAAGAAGCCACATGTTATACCATATTCTACTAAATAGATATGGGTGTTATGATCAAAGTCAGTTTTGAAAAAAAAAAAAAAAATGGATAAGAGTTGTCCCTATAGTATCTAAAAAATCTTGTTTTTTTGAACATGAAGAGATAAAGAAACCATTGCAATTGCCGGAAATACTAAGCCTACTAAAGGCACAAAAATGGAGGGAAAGTTGTTGAAAGCTATCATTGAATGGGTACCTCGATTTAATATTTGTACCTGTTATTTTTATTTATTGTTTTCTATTAATATTTTTTTTTAACCTTATATTGTTATAAAGATATTTTATATATAATAATTATATTATACTTATATTATATATTATACTAAGTATACTTAAGTGAGTATATACCTAAATAAGGAGTATATAAGTATATGTTTTAATAATTTTTTTTTACTAAATACCTATAAAAAAAAATGAATAAAAAAAAAATGTGTAAATAAACGGACTTATTCACCCTTCTACACGTTTCTACACGAAATATATGTATGATAATACACCCTTTTATTATTCATATTATTAGTTATTTTGTGCTCTTGTCTTATAATTTAATAATTTTAATTTTAAAAAATTTATTCCGTTTTATTAATTATTAAATTAATTAAAAATGAAGACTCTACTCTACAGCTCTACTTAATCTAAGTTTGATTCAAAGGAAAGAAGGCATGTAGCCGAAATAATTCACTCAGAACGCCCTTTAAAGGATTACGTGGTACGATTGGATCGAATAAGCCCTTATGGAATAAATATTCAGCCACTTGTGAATCCTCGGGTACTGTCTTATTCAATGTTTGTTCAATTACTCTTTTACCCGCAAATGCAATGTAAGCGTTGGGTTCAGCAATAATGATATCTCCCAACATACCAAAACTAGCCGTCACCCCGCCTGTGGTAGGGGATGTAAGGACTGCGACATAAAATAACTTTTTATTTGATTGATAATCGTATAAAGCGGAAGATATTTTAGCCATTTGCATCAAGCTCAAACTTCCTTCTTGCATACGTGCTCCTCCGGAAGCACACACTAGAATAAGAGGTAAAAGTTTATTGGTAGCATACTCAGCCAAACGTGTGATTTTTTCACCTACTACGGATCCCATACTACCCCCCATAAACTGAAAATCCATAACCCCAATTGCTACGGGAATGCCATTTAATTGACCTGTGCCTGTTTGAACAGCCTCAGTTAATCCTGTATTTTTTTGATAAGAATCAATACGATCCTTATAAGGTTCCTCCTCCGAATGAAATTGAATGGGATCCAGAGAGACCATGTC